TATTCAATGATAGACCAAGAAATGAAAAATCAGTCTTTTTCGTTTAAATAAAAAATGAGCAATTCTATAAGGTTAAATAAAAATTAAATTAATCATTTGAGATAATTGCTATGCTTAGTGTGCGACTCGTCGGTTTTTTTAAGGTTAGGATTAAAATCAAAAAGAAGGATCAGCCCATACATAATCTGAACTAATAATTATAAAACTAATAACCAACTCATCGCTTCGCATTATCTGGATCTAAAAAACCAACCAGGCAAGATATGTTATATTGGTCATATCATTGTAGCAACTGAAATTTTTTTTGCATAAAAAAAACAATCCGATTATGAGTTGTGAAGCAATAAAAGTATGCGGATAAATGGAAGGGTGAAAGAAAGAGAGAAAAAGAATATGAATGATATATGATTCCAATATGTAATATGTAAGGTCTATGGGTCATCTCATAAAAGGTAGTGTAATAAAGCATTAAGACTGATGGATTCATAATTAGATGAATCTGTTCATAGAACAAAAAAGCCAAGAGCCCCGAGACAATAAAGACTGAGAAGATTGACTCAAGAACAAATTTTATTAAGGGCTCCATTGTATAATTAAGACCTAACCATTAATCGAGAGGCGATGGGAACGAGGGAACCCGTGAATACATAATATTCTATTGAAAATGAATCCTAATAATTCATTGGGTAGGATGGCGTAAGGAACCCAAGACCAATCCATTTATTATGAGAGGTCGGTTCATGGGCTAATTAACCCGAGAACCGAAACACATATAAAAAGAGTAAATATTCGCCCGCGAACGTTTCCATTTTATTAGATTTCTCAATTTGGGTCGTATAATAATAGATAAAAAAAGAAAAGGCAAAACAAAATAAAGATTTGTTATAACCTTATAATAAAAGAAAAAATTATTCTATTATTCTAGAATCTATAAAGAGTTTAGTTTTCTATCAAAAGAAGATATACAAATTTCTAATAAATTGATTAAATGAAATCTCAAAGAATCCCCCGATTCAATCTATTATTCAGTAAATACATGTATATTTTTTTGAATCGTTTCATTCGCGAGGAGCTGGATGAGAAGAAACTCTCATGTCCGGTTCTGTAGTAGAGATGGAATTGAGAAATAACCATCAACTATAACCCCAAAAGAACCAGATTTCGTAAACACCATAGAGGAAGAATGAAAGGAATGTCTTATCGAGGCAATCGTATTTGCTTCGGTAGATACGCTATTCAGGCACTTGAACCCGCTTGGATCACATCTAGACAAATCGAAGCGGGACGAAGGGCAATGACACGAAATGCACGACGCGGCGGAAAAATATGGGTACGTATATTTCCAGACAAACCCGTTACACTAAGACCCACAGAAACACGTATGGGTTCAGGGAAAGGATCCCCCGAATATTGGGTAGCTGTTGTTAAACCAGGTAGAATACTTTATGAAATGGGTGGAGTAGCAGAAAATATAGCCAGAAAAGCTATTTCAATAGCGGCGTCCAAAATGCCTATACGAACCCAATTCATTACTTCGGGATAAAAATGTAGAATCAAAGGAAAGCGGTCTTTGTTTGAGATGAAAAAAAAACAATTGCAATTGCAGATTTCTTTTTTTTGGACAAACAATATTTCTTTTTTTTTTACTTCGCCCTTTGCATTGAAAGAAAAGATTCCAAAATAATATGATTCAACCTCAAACCCTTTTGAATGTAGCAGATAACAGCGGAGCCCGAGAATTGATGTGTATTCGAATCATAGGGGCTAGTAATCGACGATATGCTCATATTGGTGACGTTATTGTTGCTGTAATCAAGAAAGCCGTCCCAAATACACCTCTAGAAAGATCAGAAGTGATCAGAGCTGTAATTGTACGTACTTGTAAAGAACTCAAACGAGAAAACGGTATGATAATACGATATGATGACAATGCTGCGGTTGTTATTGATCAAGAAGGAAATCCAAAAGGAACTCGAATTTTTGGTGCGATTGCCCGAGAATTGAGACAGTTAAATTTCACTAAAATAATTTCATTAGCACCTGAAGTATTATAAGATGGGACCGTGGGATAGTTATAGTATTTCAATGAAATTAATTAGTAGATTGTGTATCACGTATATACCTTTTTAAATTAATAACTATTTAATAAAAAAAGCATGTTGATTAGATCAAAATTAAAAGTAACCAATAATTTTGTTTATCATGGGTAAGGACACTATTGCTAACATAATAACCTCCATTCGCAATGCTGACATGAATAGAAAAGGAATGGTTCGAATACCATCTACTAACATCACCGAAAACATTGTTAAAATACTTTTACGAGAAGGTTTTATTGAAAACGTAAGGAAACATCGGGAAAGCAACAAGGATTTTTGGGTTTTAACCCTACGACATAGAAGAAATAGGAAAGGACCATATAAAACGATTTTAAATTTAAAACGGATCAGTCGACCTGGTCTCCGAATCTATTCTAACTATCAACGAATTCCTAGAATTTTAGGCGGAATGGGCATTGTAATTCTTTCTACTTCTGGGGGTATAATGACAGACCGAGAAGCTCGACTACAGGGAATCGGCGGAGAAATTTTGTGTTATATATGGTAATCTTTATGATATTCGAATTATACACAGAACTTCCCTATTTGTAAAAAAAAAAAAGAGAGAGAAGAGGTGGGTTTCTAATACCACTCCTCCTTCATTAATTGATACTTTGAAAGGGGTTTCATCTGGAATGAAAGAACAAAAAAGGATTTATGAAGGTTTAATTACTGAATCACTTCCCAATGGTATGTTTGGGGTTTGTTTAGATAATGAGGATCCAATTCTAGGTTACGTTTCAGAAAGGATTCGACATAGTTTTATACATCTACTAGGTCATAGAGAGTCAAAATTGCAGTAAGTTGTTACGATTCAACCAGAACCAGAGGGCGTATAATTTAGAGACTACGAAACAAAGATTCGAATGATTAGGTGAAGTAGTCTTTTCACTTGCAATATTCTTTTTTTGTAGGGATACAATTCGAAATAGAAAATTTCAAGAAACTTATTTTCTTCCAATAAGTAGATTCGGAATTAAGGTAAGGAATGACAAATATGAAAATAAGGGCCTCCATTCGGAAAATTTGTGAAAAATGTCGACTAATCCGTAGGCGGAGACGAATTATGGTAATTTGTTCCAATCCGAGACATAAACAAAGACAAGGATAATCTTTATAAAAAAAGGACCCCTAAAGGCCACCCACAATATACACATCAAAATAAATAAAGGATCCGTTTTGACATGAAATGGATATATCCATATATCTCTGACTTAGATTTATGAGATGATAAAATATGGCAAAACCCATACCAAGAATTGGTTCACGTAGAAATGGACGTATTAGCTCACGTAAAAGTACGCGTAGAATACCAAAGGGCGTTATTCATGTTCAAGCAAGTTTCAACAATACAATTGTGACTGTTACAGATGTACGGGGTCGGGTAATTTCTTGGTCCTCCGCCGGTACTTGTGGATTCAAAGGTACAAGAAGAGGGACACCATTTGCCGCTCAAACCGCAGCTGGAAATGCTATTCGGGCAGTAGTGGATCAGGGTATGCAACGAGCAGAAGTCATGATAAAGGGCCCTGGTCTCGGAAGAGATGCAGCATTAAGAGCTATTCGTAGAAGCGGTATACTCTTAAGTTTCATACGGGATGTAACCCCTATGCCACATAATGGCTGTAGGCCCCCTAAAAAACGACGTGTGTAAAAATAACCATTGAAGAGAAATTTCAAGAGAAATAAATAATTCAATGATTTGATCAAAAAATATTACTATGGTTCGAGAGAAAATAAGAGTATCGACTCGGACACTAAAGTGGAAGTGTGTTGAATCAAGAGCAGACAGTAAGCGTCTTTATTATGGCCGCTTTATTCTGTCTCCACTTATGAAGGGTCAAGCCGATACTATAGGCATTGCGATGCGAAAAGCTTTGCTTGGAGAAATAGAGGGAACATGTATCACACGTGCAAAATCTGAAAAAATACCACATGAATACTCTACCATAGTCGGTATTCAAGAATCAGTACATGAAATTTTAATGAATTTGAAAGAAATTGTATTGAGAAGTAATCTGTATGGAACTCGTGATGCGTCTATTTGTGTCAAGGGTCCTGGATGCGTAACTGCTCAAGACATCATCTTACCACCTTCTGTGGAAATCGTTGATAATACACAGCATATAGCTAACCTAACGGAGGCAATTAATTTGTGTATTGAATTAAAGATCGAGAGGAATCGCGGATATCGTATACAAATGCCAAATAATTTTCAAGACGCAAGTTATCCTATAGATGCTATATTCATGCCTGTTCGAAATGCGAATCATAGTATTCATTCTTATGTAAATGGGAATGAAAAACAAGAGATACTTTTTCTCGAAATATGGACCAATGGAAGTTTAACTCCTAAAGAAGCACTTCATGAAGCCTCTCGGAATTTGATTGATTTATTTATTCCTTTTTTACATGCGGAAGAAGAAAACTTCCATTTAAAAAACAATAAACAGAAAGTTACTTTACCCCTTTTTACTTTTCATGAGAAATTGGCTAAACTAAGGAAAAAGAAAAAAGAAATAGCATTAAAATATATTTTTATTGACCAATTAGAATTGCCTCCTAGGATCTATAATTGCCTCAAAAGGTCCAATATACATACATTATTTGACCTTTTGAATAATAGTCCAGACGAACTTATGAAAATGAAATATTTTCGCATAGAAGACGTAAAACATATATTAGACATTCTCGAAATGGAAAAGAATTTTGCATAAATTTTAAATCCATTGGATTTTTTTTGTAGAAAAACTTTAGAAATAGAAAAGAAAAAAAAAGACGAAAACGAAGTTTGAATCTTTAACGGAATCCATATACTCAAAATAAATCAAAAATTTAATTAAATATGTGTATCTAGGGGTAATTCACTTTGAAGCAAGTATTCCCTAGATACACACGTCG